TTAACTGAACAAACGGATACAAAAGGAATTCAAGTGCAAATCGCAGGCCGTATCGACGGAAAAGAAATTGCACGTGTCGAATGGATCAGAGAAGGTAGAGTTCCCCTACAAACAATTCGCGCTAAAATTGATCATTGTTCCTATACAATTCGAACTATTTATGGAGTATTAGGCATAAAAATTTGGATATTTGTAGACGAGGAATAATCGACCTTATCTTCCCATTCTGTCCAGTGATAGAACAAAAAATAACAAACTCTTTCATTCTTTTTCCGTTAAAAAAAAATGAACAATTTTAATCTAATTCTATAAGGTTAAATAAAAATCCGATTGATCATTTGGTATAATTGCTATGCTTAGTGTGTGACTCGTTAGTTTTTTCTTTATAATTGAAAGTTGGGATTAAAAAAAAAAAATAGACTGACCCCACTATAAACTTTGTAATTATATAAAATAAACTAATAACCAACTTATTGCTTCGTATTGTCGAGATCCCAAGAAACAGTCACTATATGAATGAGTGGATCTATCATATGGTTGTAGCAACTGAAATTCTTTATTTTTAGAAATAAAAAATCGGATTATGGGTTATATGTAAAGCAAAAAAAAAAATAAAGGGATGTGGATAAATGGAAGGATGATAGAAAGAAAGAACAAAAATATCAATGATATATGATTCCAATATGTATGGTCTATGAATCACGTCATAAAAGGCAGTGTGATAAAGCATCAATACTGATAATCAATACTGAATAAGATAATTATAAATATAAAAATTGGAAAATGAAATAATTATAAATAGAATAAAATAATAAAGAGCCTTCGGGTTAATAAAAACTGAGGAAATTGACTCGGGAACGAATTTTGTTGGAAGCTCCGTTGCAAAGTTCAGACCTAACCATTAATGGAGAAGCTATGGGAACGACAGAACCTGTGACTGCATAGGATTCTATTGAAAACGAATCCTAATAATTCATTGGGTGGGATGGCGGAACGGACCAAGAAAAAATTGATTTATTCTGAGAGGTCATGAATTGAACCTACGAATGAAACAGGAAAGAGTAAATATTCGCCCGCGAAACCTCTATTTATTGGATTACAATATTTTGTCCTAATTCAATAGAGGTCAAAATAAGGAAAGGATTCGTTATAAAAATAAAAAAGAGAAGCATTACATTATCTATAAAGATACATAAATGTACACACACGTCTAGCTGTATTGTATATCTTGTATATAAATCTTCCTTCCTATGTAAGACAATATCAATAAAAGCCATTACTTGGTGTATTATCTATTAATGTGTGCCTATTAATGTGTATCTAATCTATTAATGTGTATCTGTAATATTCTGGAATATTATTGAATTTGAATCCTTTCATTCGCGAGGAGCTGGATGAGAAGAAACTCTCATGTCCGGTTCTGCAGTAGAGATGGAATTAAGAAACAACCATCGACTATAACCCCAAAAGAACCAGATTTCGTAAACAACATAGAGGAAGAATGAAAGGAATATCTTGTCGAGGCAATCATATTTGTTTCGGCGGATACGCTCTTCAGGCACTTGAACCTGCTTGGATCACAGCTAAACAAATAGAAGCAGGACGAAGAGCAATGACACGATATGCGCGTCGTGGTGGAAAAATATGGGTACGTATATTTCCCGACAAACCTATTACAGTAAGACCCGCGGAAACACGTATGGGTTCGGGGAAGGGATCCCCTGAATATTGGGTGTCCGTTGTTAAACCGGGTCGAATACTTTATGAAATGGGTGGAGTATCAGAAACTGTAGCTAGAGCAGCTATCTCAATAGCTGCGCGCAAAATGCCTATACGAACCCAATTTCTTATTTCAGGATAGAGATGTAGAACTAAACAAAAAGGGGTATTGAGGATGAAAAAACAACCGCAGGTTTATTTATTTCTGGACGGACAATATTTCTTTTTTTTTTTCTTTCATACTTTTGCATTGAAATAACAGATTGAAATAAAAATGATATGATTCAACCTCAGACCCTTTTGAATGTAGCGGATAACAGCGGAGCTCGAAAATTGATGTGTATTCGAATCATAGGAGCTGGTAATCACCGATATGCTCATATTGGTGATGTTATTGTTGCTGTAATCAAAGAAGCGGTTCCCAATATGCCTCTAGAAAGATCAGAAGTAATTAGAGCTGTAATTGTACGTACATGTAAAGAACTCAAACGTGAAAACGGTATGATAATACGATATGACGACAATGCTGCAGTTGTCGTTGATCAAGAAGGAAATCCAAAAGGAACTCGAGTTTTTGGTGCGATCGCTCAAGAATTGAGACAGTTTCATTTTACTAAAATAGTTTCATTAGCTCCCGAAGTATTATAAATATTAGTAGATGAGACTATGATATAGTAGGGTATCTGAAATAGATCAAATTAGTAGATTGTGTCTCACGTATATACTTTATAATAATCAAATTTATAATAATAAAATAATAATAATAAAAAAGGAAAAAAAAAAAAGAAAACATGTTGATTATATCAAAATTAAGAGGAACCTATAATTCTAGTTCGTCATGGGTAGGGACACTATTGCCGATCTAATAACTTCTATAAGAAATGCTGACATGGATAAAAAAGGAACGGTTCGAATAGCATCTACAAATATCACCGAAAACATTGTTAAAATACTTCTACGAGAAGGTTTTATTGAAAACGTTCGGAAACATCAGGAAAGTAACAAATATTTCTTGGTTTCAACTCTGCGACATCGAAAGACTAGAAAAGGAATATATAAAACTAGAACCATTTTTAGGCGTATCAGCCGACCCGGCTTACGAATTTATTCCAACTATCAACGAATTCCTAAGATTTTAGGTGGAATGGGAATTGTAATTCTTTCTACTTCTCGAGGTATAATAACAGATCGAGAAGCTCGACTAGAAAGAATTGGAGGAGAAATTTTGTGTTATATATGGTAATCTTCCACCTCTGGTATCCGAATTTGATCTCTAACTTCCTATTTGTAAAATAGAGAGGAAAAGTGAGTTATATAACTCTTCCTCCATTAGTTGATACTTCAAGGAGGTTACCTGAAATGAAAGAACAAAAATTGATTCATGAGGGTTTAATTACTGAATCACTTCCCAACGGTATGTTCCGGGTCCGTTTAGATAATGAAGATCTAATTCTAGGATATGTTTCAGGGAGGATCCGGCGCAGTTTTATACGGATACTACCGGGAGATAGAGTAAAAATTGAAGTAAGTCGTTATGATTCAACCAGGGGACGTATAATTTATCGACTTCGCAACAAAGATTCGAACGATTAGGTTATTTTTTTTAAACATGGGTATACAATTTGAAGTTAAAAAAAAAAATGCAAGAGACTTATTCTCTTCCAAGAAGTGGATTCCGAATTTAGGTAAGGAATAAAAAATATGAAAATAAGGGCTTCCGTTCGTAAAATTTGTGAAAAATGTCGACTGATTCGCAGGCGTGGACGAATTATAGTGATTTGTTCCAATCCGAAACATAAACAGAGACAAGGGTAATCTTTCTAAAAAAGAACTTTACTTTCTAAAATATGTACAGTAAAAATAAGGTAAAGGATCTGTTTTAACATGAAATGGATATCTCCGTATCTTTTCTTTTTGTATATTTCTGACTCATAAATATGAGATGATAAAATATGACAAAAGCTATACCAAGAATTGGTTCACGTAGGAATGGGCGTATTGGTTCACGCAAGAATGGACGTAGAATACCAAAAGGCGTTATTCATGTTCAAGCGAGTTTCAACAATACTATTATAACTGTTACAGATGTACGAGGTCGGGTAGTTTCTTGGGCCTCCGCTGGTACTTCTGGATTCAAAGGCACAAGAAGAGGAACACCTTATGCTGCTCAAGCCACAGCGGTAAATGCTATTCGTACAGTGGTGGATCAGGGTATGCAACGAGCAGAAGTTATGATAAAGGGTCCTGGTCTCGGAAGAGATGCAGCATTACGAGCCATTCGTAGAAGTGGTATATTATTAAGTTTCGTACGTGATGTAACACCTATGCCACATAATGGATGTCGACCTCCTAAAAAAAGACGTGTGTAGAAATAAGAATTAAACTGATTTCAAGAGAAATAAATGATTCAATGATCAAATAATAATACTAGTATAGTATGTATAGTATGGTTCGAGAGGAAGTAGCGGGATCCACTCGAACACTACAGTGGAAGTGTGTTGAATCAAGAGTAGACAGTAAGCGTCTTTATTATGGTCGTTTCATTCTGTCACCGCTTATGAAAGGTCAAGCTGATACCATCGGTATTGCCATGCGAAGGGCTTTACTTGGAGAAATAGAAGGAACATGTATCACACGTGCAAAATCTGAGAAGGTGCCACATGAATATTCTACGATAGTCGGTATTGAGGAATCAGTACATGAAATCTTACTAAATTTGAAAGAAATTGTATTGAGAAGTAATCTCTATGGAGTTAGAGACGCGTCGATTTGCGTCAGGGGTCCTAGATACGTAACCGCCCAAGATATCATCTCACCACCTTCCGTAGAAATAGTTGACACGACACAATATATAGCTAATCTGACGGAACCAATTGATTTGTGTATTGGATTACAAATCAAGAGAGATCGCGGATATCGTATGGAACCCATAAATGACTCTCAAGATGGAAGTTATCCTATAGATGCTGTATCCATGCCTGTTCGAAATGCGAATCATAGTATTCATTCTTATGGGAATGGGAATGAAAAACAAGAGATACTTTTTCTAGAAATATGGACAAATGGAAGTTTAACTCCTAAGGAAGCACTTTATGAGGCTTCTCGTAATTTGATTGATTTATTTATTCCTTTTCTACATGCGGAGGAAGAGGACATTAATTTCGAAGAAAATAAAAACAGGTTTACTCTACCCTTTTTAACCTTTCAAGATAGATTAACTAATCTAAAGAAAAACAAAAAAGGAATTCCATTGAATTGTATTTTTATTGACCAATTAGAAT